AAAGAACTTTACTATATTAAAATTAAAGTTAAAGAATATAAATAATAATATAAAAAATATTACATAATGTAACTAATAAATAATATTATTGATTGATATAGTACCTCTAATATAATTAAATATAAATAAACATAAAGAACATAAATAAGATAACCCTTTTAAAATATAATATATTATGTGATATAATATGGAATAAATAATATATATATATATAATTTAACAAATTTTAAAATAAGAATTAAAATATGAAATATTAAAAATAATATAATATTAATGTGTTTTTTACATTATAACACGAATAATATAAAAAATAATATAAAAAATGGAATCGAATACCATATTAAATGCTCCTTTAATTAATATATCCCTTTTTTTTCTAATAGAAATGGAATAGAATAAGACATAAATTTTTTTCTGTTTTTCGGTTATGAATACGGAATGGCTATGAATGCTATGCAATTTGTCCCACCCGCTCTAGAGATAATAACTACAGCCCAGTTTACTCTTCGTTTTCTAATCTTACATTAACTCGAACTATCTTTTCATAATCTCATTCAGTTAGTTTTGATTGAAACTTGTTGTCCGTTTATATATATGATTTAACATGCCAACTATTAAACAACTTATTAGAAACGCAAGACAGCCAGTCAGAAATGTCTCGAAATCCCCCGCTCTTCGGGGATGTCCTCAGCGCCGAGGAATATGTACTAGGGTGTATGTGTGACTCGTTCAGATTATATTATAATATGGATGGAACAAAAAAGCAAATGAAAGGAAAGAATTTTTCCAGTATTAATGATCATTACCAGTGAATAAGATAAAATGGAAGAACTCCAGTCACTATCTAAAATGAAAAAGATCTATTCATATGAAATTTATGGTTTCCATTGGTGTAAATCCGATTGATTTAAGATGAGAAAAAATTTCCCATTGGTAGCGAACGTTATCCATTAAGCGGGTAATCTTATTTTTAGGGCAAAACAAAAAAATTATGCTCCCATTCTTGCAAGAACGGACTAACAGGGCCAGCTATCTAGCTAACCTTCAAAATTCAATACCGTTACTGTATAAGTGGATCTCATTGTAAAAGACCTATTACTGGATAATTCATGGGTAGAGCCAAAAAGTTTGAACTGTACAAGTTATCAATAACATTCAGTAAATGAAGTAAAGGGCTCCGGTGTATAGAGAGGACCTCACCGTTTAAGAAATAACCATAGAAACGAAGGAACCCACTATTTCTTTATTCATCTATATTTAAGTTGAATTTACATTTCTTTTTTATTTGTTTGATACACCAATACAATTTCTTATTTTTTTGTCTTGTTTCAAGGCAAAATAAATGTCTAAAAAAAAGAAAAAATCGTGGTCGGGAAGGTTATAGTAGCAAAAGCCATTGGAATTCTTATTTTATACATTGGAAAATTACGTTTTGTTATTAATAGATCGATCAGGAAGGGAAAAAAGAATAACTCAAAGAAAGAAAATCAATTAGTTATTCATCAAAGTTTCATTTATTCAATGACTAGGGTTAGACGAGGATATATAGCTCGGAAACGTAGAAAAAAAAGTTGTTTATCCCGTCAAGGGGCTCATTCAAAACTTACTCGAACTATTGCTCAACAGAAAAGAAGGGCTTTGGTTTCGGCTCAGCGGGATAGAGATAGGAAAAAGAGAGATTTTCGTCGTTTGTGGATCACTCGGATAAACGCAGTAATTCGCAAAAAAGGGCTATACTCTAGTTCTAGTTATAGTAAATTTATAAATGATCTGCGCAAGAGACAATCGCTTCTTAATCGTAAAATACTTGCGCAAATAGCTATATTAAATAGGAATTGTCTTTATATGATTTGATTTCCAATGAGGTCATAAAAAAAGAAGATTGGAAAGAATCCATCCCCCAAAATTGTTTTAATCAAGTTCCCCGGAGAATAAACTCCGGGAGGGTAGAGTAGAAATTAGTCTGATAAAATACAATCCATAAAAAAAATCAAAAAACCTATTCAAAAAAAAATTCCCCGATTTTTTATTATCCTACGACACAGCAATCAAATCTAGATTCTCATATTTTTTAAAACAAACCAGCAACCCATTTTTGAGTTAAGATTAGAATTTGTTTTTGATTCAATTATCAATTGTATAAAGACCTATTTTTTTTCTAAAAAAACCTATTTTTTATTTTCGGTTCTAAAATTATCAGTTCTAGTAGTCGACTTGATTCTTTCAAATTTTTTATTTTTGTTTCTAAATTTATCAGTTCTAGTAGTCGGCTTGGTTCTTTCAAATTTTTTATTTTTGTTTCTAAATTTATCAGTTCTAGTAGTCGGCTTGATTCTTTCAAATTTTTTGCGATTATTAATAAAAGGTAACAAAGATAAGATACGAGCTTTTTTTATAGCAAGAGTAATTAATCGTTGTTGTTTCAAGGTCAATCTAGTTACTCGCCTAGATAATATTTTTCCCCGTTCACTAATAAATTCACTAAGTAAATTCGTGTTTCTATAATCAATTCGATCCCCTGGTTTGATCGGGGACAAACGTCTACGAAAAGGTCGCTTGCGTTTAATAAGGAGTCGCTTAGATTTATTCATAGTTTGTTTAGTTTATTCCTTAATATAAAATATAATATACCGAAAATCCTATTTCGGTTGGACATAAAAAAAAATTCGAATTAAGAAATAGGATTTGGTTTGTTTATTTCTATTTTATATATTTATTTTAATTTTATATATTTATTTCTATATATATATTTTTATTTATAAAATTAAAATAAATATATAAAATAGAAATTTGATATTTCTATAATATTTATATAAATATCTAATTTATTTATATAAAATAGAACGAAAATAGTTTTGTCCCCTTCCTTGAAAGAATGATAGGCAGACGTTCGGTTCGATCTATTTCTTTATCTCTCCATGAATTGTATGTCTGTAACAATAGGGACAGAATTTTCGCAATTCCAACCGACTAGGCGTATTGTGTCGATTCTTTTGAGTAATATATCTGGAAATGCCCCTTGATTCCTTATTAACACTCTTTCGAACACAACCGGTACATTCCAAAATAACTTTTACTCGGGCATCTTTACCCTCAGCCATCAACCTAACCTCCTTTGGATTTTTGATTCAAGCCACCTTTCTATTATTATTTTCGTCCCGAAGTGAAGAAGAAAGGAAAATCAAAAAATAGAAGTTTCTAACTCGAAATACAAATACAATTAGAAAGATTTCGTTGCAATCACAATCAATAGAGTAATTATAGTAAATAAATTTAAGAAATACTCCGTAATCAAAAGGTTTCTAACTATATTTCTAATCACAATATCTCATTTTAATAGCCTGTATGATACCTATTACCCTAGATTCACATTTTCGTTTCCACTCTCCCCCTTTTTTTAGAGATTTTCATTCGAACCGGATCCCAAGTTTTTATGAGGTTGAATCTACTTTTCGTCTTTCTCCCCTCGAATATTTTTATATTATTAAAATAAGGGGGGATTAATCACAGATAGTTGATTCTATCTCTAATCTTCGTTACCCCCTTACCACGTCAAAAACTAGAATTAAAAAAAGGGGAATGTCAGCGCATCTGGGAAAAAACGATTGATTTCTATTAATAGACCGGCTAAAGCCCCAAACCATAGAGTACTTAGGACCGGTGCCGCGGAAAGATATGTTTTTAGATCCCGCATTGAAAATCCTCCTTCGTTTTTTTTCTTTAATGTAATATATAAAAGAAAGGCAATACATATCTAATCTACGATCAGATGCATAGATAGTTTAAAGTTAAAAAAGACTACTTTTGTTTGTACACAAAATCCCTAAGCTAAGTCAAATTAAAATAAATGTACAACGATCCGGTAGATAAAATATTTTTTTTTTCAGAAAATAGAGTAGCATGCCCCTTCCTGCTGAGCATTCCCGAAAAGTATTTTTTAATTTACGACGGGTTTTTCATATATATCAAAATATTTTTATTATACCTTATATGATATGAGACCAAAAAGAGGAAATGGCAAGATAAATTATGTATATAGGAAATAGCGATGTGGAAAACAAGACAAGGATTCTTTACAATTACACTATAAAAACCAATTGAATTGAAAGGGATGTAGCGCAGCTTGGTAGCGCGTTTGTTTTGGGTACAAAATGTCACGGGTTCAAATCCCGTCATCCCTACCTAATTACTTTTCCTCTGAGAAGTAAGGAGGAATTTCATTTTAATTAAAATCGATTAAAAACAGAATTTCTCATTTTTTTTATCATACTCTATATGAAGTATATGCATGCAGGATGCAGATGTAGTTTTTTGTTACAAAAAGGTTTCTTTACAGTCTTATCTATTATGATAAGAAAGCGCTCTTAGTTCAGTTCGGTAGAACGTGGGTCTCCAAAACCCGATGTCGTAGGTTCAAATCCTACCGAGCGCGATTCCATTCTTGTTAGGTCGAATCGAATTAATTATCGAATTAGACTGAAATAACTGAGCAGTAATCTAGATTTGACCTCCTACTTTCTCTAATCTACAGGAGGTCAATTAAAAAAATATTTGTTAATTAATCTAATTAATCAAAAGCCCAACTGATCACCACGTCTGTATTGTAAATATGCGGTTACGAATAATCCAGCCAAAGTAATAGGAATTAGACCTAAGACAATTCCAAATAGAAAAACTTCAATCATTTCAATTCCTTTGAAAAAAAAAAGAAAAAGGTAATATCTATCTCTAAATATTAATCTGAATTGCCCATGAATCTCAATAACCAAAAATTATCAATTGACGCGATAAAGAGCTAAAAAATATATGGAATGCCACATAAAGATTTCTTGAGTTGTTCATTCGATTAACTTCAAATAAGTCCTATCTTACTCAGAACTATAAATAAAACGGAAGTTATAATTAAAGTCAATAGTAAAAAACGCAAAAAATTAATTATCCTAGTTATAGTAGGTATATTAAGCATGAAGGAACTAAATTAAATATGTTCTTTTTTTTTTAATTAAACTAAACTAAATTTGTGTATATCAAGGTACTTGCCTAAGTTTCCATTTTGAAAGATCGGGGGGAGAATAAGTAAAAATATGAATTCTAAGGAAGGAGTTCAATTGAAAGTTTTTGATTTATCAATTATTAACTATTAGATTATAGATTTCACTAACAAAGATAAAGTAAGAGCGGTAGAAAAAAAACGAAAAAATGGAAGCAAAAGGGGGAAGAAAAGATAATAAGAAATGGCATCGAAGTATTTATTTTAGAATATATATATTTTTCGAATAAGTCAATAAACTCAAATTTATATTGTGATTGTGTTGTGAATCTTTTATTGAATCTTTCTAATTTATCTAACTGATTGGAATTTCAGATAAAACTTGTACCTAGTTGTATTACACAATACAACTTGTATATTTTGTAGATATATATTATTGTTATTATAGAATTATATTTCGAATTATTTTATATAATATTTTTATATTATTTAATTTTTGAATATTAGTTTTTTATTTTTTTCCATGGGGAGAGATGGCTGAGTGGACGAAAGCGTCGGATTGCTAATCCGTTGTACGATTCATTCGTACCGAGGGTTCGAATCCCTCTCTTTCCGTTTCCATTAATGACTTAATAGTTGATTTATCTTTCGAATTTTTTCAATCTTTTTGATTTTTTCAAAAAAATTACAAATTATATATAATTACAAATATCAAATAGAATTTTTTTCTATTTTTTTTTTTCATCTATTTTTATTTCTAATTTTATAAAATGAAAAATCAAGTAAAGAAACCCCCCTTTATTCTTCGCGTCCAGGATTGCGTCCTGGATCATTAGATAGAAATCCGAAAATGAAGAGAGAAACAAAGAATATCACTACTGTGTAAACAAAGAGTTTGAGAGTAAGCATTACACAATCTCCAAGATTATTATTATTTTTTTTTGAAAAAAGAGAATAGAGAATCTATTTTTATACCGCATATCCTATTTTGATACCGAAAACCAAAGAAGGTAGTTTTTAGAAATCGAAAAGAATTTTTTTTATACCCACCTGTGGAGGATCACAATAAGGTTTTTCATTCACGGAAAATCAAAATAGTTAGAATGGTAAAAGGAGGCGATCCGAATCGCGGTTATCCAAGAATTCTCATGTTTGAATCAAGAGTTCATACTGTAAGATTTGTCTGATCTTATCAATTATTAGTATTCGCATCATTTTTCTCGAAAAAATCATTCATTTTTCTAGGACAAGATGAAAGATTTCATCGAAAGCTTACAGCAGCTTGCCAAACAAAGGCTAAGAGAAAAAAGAGTACAGGTATGACTGGCATAAAATCTACGATTGGACTCAAAAAATCGTAGGCTTCAGGTAATTTGACTAAGAAAAAACTACTCGAATAAAGGGCAGAATTAAGACAGATCAAACTTAAGATATTAAGCATAACAGACATTTTGTTTTTAAGATAATTGTATTTTGATTGAGTTCTTCATAGAAGGAAAAAATGAAGAAAATAAAAAAAGAAAGATCAAAAATCCTTCTTTTTTTTTTTGAACTTACTCACTCAACCAAAAAACTTTCCATTCTCTTTTGAGAATAGAAAAAATTCTACTTTACATACAATATCTTAATGTAATTATATGTAATGATCAATAAATTCAGGATAATTCTATATCTACATGCGTCAAAATACTAACAATAGAATCTAATTTTTTCTTTAGCTATTTTGGCTGGAATTGACGAACAATCAATAACAACATTAGTCTTTATTAGTGTCGAATAGAAATCAAAGTGGGGCGTGGCCAAGTGGTAAGGCGTCGGGTTTTGGTCCCGCTATTCGAAGGTTCGAATCCTTCCGTCCCAGAGTAAGGGCATGTGTAATTCTAGTAAATAATTCAAATTGTATTTTTACGTTTCTAAAGTGTAATATTGGATAGAATTTGATTCTTTCCGCTAATTATTCTAACCAAAATGAATCTTATCTTTTTTTAAATTTCACAAATTCACAAAAAGGGATGATAAGTGTTCAAATGCCGCGCAGATACAACTGAATCTGTTGGGGATTTAGGCAAGATGGGTTTATAGATTACACGAATTTGAATTCCAAAAAAAGGGGGTGTCATATACCCGGCCCTCATATTCATATAGAATAGAAGGAAGTTTGTTATTTTTTTATTCATTCCGGGAAAAGAAATTGTATTTTTCCAATCGATTTTTTCATTTTTATTGTTTTTATTGGATGTAAAACAAATTGGAATTTTTTTTCATTATTGAAATTGAAAAAAAAAAAATGAAAAATAACTTAATATATATTCTAAATCTTATGTGCCGACTGTCCTAACTGAACTAATGACTATTCATGATTCTATAACTTAATCAACCGCATAGCGGTTCCAAATTCGAGGAATGTTATGGTAAAACTTCGTTTGAAACGATGTGGTAGAAAGCAACGTGCGACTTGAAGGACATGATCTGTTGTGGATTCTTATATCCACCATTCTATAATCTAATTAAGGGATGCTCTTGACTCGACATCCTTTGTTCTCCTCCACTCGAACCCGCATTTTTTGTTGGGGTGTGATGGAAATAGTACATGATGGAGCTCGAGTAGAAAGTATTGATTCATTTCTTAAGGGGAAAGGGTCTAGGGTTAATGTTAATCAATAAGTTGGAACAACTTCGTAAGTATATCTTTGACAGAGATACCGAAAGGACCCCAATCAGGCAAGTTTCAAATCTTAAAGGAAATTTTGTTGGGATTGATAAAACCTTTTCGATAAAAATTATATATATCGTGTGGGAATCCGCCGTTCATATGATTCTTTGATAGAAAGAAATAACAAAAAGGTATGTTGCTATCATTTTTGAAAGGATTAAAAATCAACGAAGTAAGGTCTAAACCTAATGATTCAAAACAAAGATAAAAGATTCCGGAACAAGGAAACATCCTTTTATTTTCTATTTTCATATTGGATTGTCGCACCAATTAACAATTGGATTTGAATCAGAATGCAGAATTCAAATCGATTCTAAATGAGACAAAAAAGGGTATTCGAGACTGCTCAATAAATGAAATGCCAAAGGATTTTTTTTTTTGGCTATTTGAAAGTTATTTAACTTGAGTTATGAGTATACAAATGATTTTCTTTTTTTAGGAAAGAAAAAGGACTTAATTCTTCATTTAATTCATTTGATGATTTTATGGACTTTTTTGATTTGCCATTCTAATACATAACTTCGAATCATTTTTCTCGAGCCGTACGAGGAGAAAACTTCCTATACGTTTCCAAGGGGGGTTGCCGTTGATCTAATCTATCCCAATGAGCCGTCTATCGAATCGTTGCAATTGATGTTCGGTCCAGAAGAGAGGGAAGAGATCTGCGAAAAGTGGGTTTTTATGATCCAATAAGGAATCAAACTTATTTAAACGTTCCTGCTATTCTATATTTTCTTGAAAAAGGCGCTCAACCTACGGAAACCGTTTATGATATTTTAAAGAGGGCAGAGGTTTTTAAAGAATTTTGACTTACTTAAAGGAAGTTCAATTAATGAAATAAAAAAAAAAAGAGAGAATGAGGTTCTAGCTTGGTATAACTTTTTTTATTCTTCCTTTTCTATTCATCTATTTATGTAGATTTTTTATGTAGTGCCAATCCAACACAAGTTTTTTTTGTTATACTTAACTTATATTTTTCTCTTTATATTTCAATTTCATAATTTCTATACTATTTCTTTCTATTTATTATTAATTATTATTATTAAATTATGAAATGAAATTTTGTTTCTTTTTACACTGTAATTGTAGTAATTGTATTTTTTATATTGACAAGAGTGTATTGAACAAATATAATTAATTCAATCGTGAAGTAAAAATCAATAAAAAGTGGTATGTCTTCTGCCCAATACATAGGTTTTTTTTTTTACTTTATTCAAGGATTCGTTGAATTTGTTGCGATACAAAATTTGTATTCAAAAAAAAGGGATAATATTTTGTCTAGAAATGCTTTTTATTTTATCTAAAAATTTCTTGTATTGTCATCTGATCTCTTTGTTTTTATGTTCAGAATCAATTAGAAAACTTTGTTTGTTGGATTTATTGCTAATTCAAGATTTTGATTACAGATTACAATCAAAGTTTTTTATTTGAATTTTATTTTGATCCCGATTGTATCTACATAACATATCTATTTTGGGGGTTGCTAACTCAACGGTAGAGTACTCGGCTTTTAAGTGCGGCTAGGATCTTTTACATATTTGGATGAAGCAAGGAATTCGTCTACATCATCGGTAGAGTTTATCAGACCACGACTGATCCTGAAAGGAAATGAATGGAAAAAAGAGCATGTCGTATCAATCGAGAATTCGGAGAATATTTCATTCGTACCAAATCGGTACCAAACATTTTTTGAATTGAACGAAATGAATTCGGAAGTTTGGTCGATTGAATAAATGGATCGAGCCCTATGGTTCAAATTCTAGGGAAAGAAAGAGCAACGAGCTTATCTTCGTAATTTGAATGATTACCCGATCTAATTAAACGTTAAAAAAAATTAGTGCCTGATGCGGGAAAGGCTTCTCCCACGAGTGAATTATTTCGTTTTTAGTGAATCCTAACTATTAGATTATCCGTTTTCTATATGGAGATGAATGTGTAGAAGAAACAGTATATTGATAAAGATACCTTTCCAAAATCAAAAGAGCGATTGGGTTGAAAAAATAAAGGATTTCTAACCATCTTGCTTTGTTATCCTATAAAAAAACGAATTAGATGGAAAAAAATAGAGAATCCGTTGATGAATTTATCTGTCTCCGAGGTACTTATTATTTCAGAATAGAATACCTTGTTTTGACTGTATCGCACTATGTATCATTTGATAATCCAAGAAACCCCCTGCTTTTTTTTTAGTTTTCGGTCTAATTTTAAATGGAAGAATTCCAAAGATATATAGAACTAGATAGGTCTTGGCAACACAACTTTTTCTATCCACTTATCTTTCAGGAATATATTTATGG